CGGAATTATTCACTATGTGGATAAAATATCTATATGTACATATATTATAAACATAAGTATATATGCATTAAGTACGTGCAGTAGATACATAGTGTCTAGTGGCTCATTGTTGAATAATAAAATGGATTTACCTAGGAAGTCTAGGAGAAAATGCAATGAATTGTTTCAAGACCGACTCGAATAGAAATAAATTCAATTGAAATAATTCAAAAAAAAAAAAAATACTACTACTAGATTTCTAATGTCGATTCTAATGAATAATTCGTCAATGACGAATAAAAAACAATTCTATGCAATTCTGAAAGGGGGAAAGATCCCTCGGCTAGAATCATTTGATTATATTGACAATTTCAAAAAACGGATCATACTATGATCATAGTATGATGGCCGTTGGTCAAGCGGGCCCCCATCGTCTAGTGGTTTAGGACATCTCTCTTTCAAGGAGGCAGCGGGGATTCGAATTCCCCTGGGGGTAGGGTACTACGAAAGGAAATTGATCATGGATTACCAATAAGTCGAAAATTGATTCTTCCTGGGTCGATGCCCGAGCGGTTAATGGGGACGGACTGTAAATTCGTTGGCAATATGTCTACGCTGGTTCAAATCCAGCTCGGCCCAATAATTCGCCAATCCGCCATGAGATGATATAACTCCCTTTGTACTTCAGAAATACCCGATCCGGAGATAAAAAAGAATCAAATTTTCTGCTAGATCCCGTATTTCCCTGGGATTGTAGTTCAATTGGTCAGAGCACCGCCCTGTCAAGGCGGAAGCTGCGGGTTCGAGCCCCGTCAGTCCCGACGGATCCAATAAATATATCAAAAAATCTCTCCCTTTTTCTGAAGGGGACCGGGGGAAGAATTCCATTGTCAAAGCAAAGGGGAAATCCTTATTTCTTTTTTCTTTCCTTTTGGTAGGAGAAAGACATATGCGGTTGGATTAGTACAATTATTGGTAGCATTATAGTCAGTATTCCAAGAAATGCTGGCTTTTTCGATTGCCCCCGATGCATGTAATGGAATCGAGTACTATACTTTTTTGAGGCGCGCATACACAAAAGGAATTCCTTTCTTGTCCAATACAAAATTGAATATAAGAAAATACTTTCCAGAAAAAACAAAAAAAACAATTTATTTTTCTGGCTACGGATTTATGGAACCTGACTTACTAGTTTGAAGTTGCAAAATAGATTTCATGCAAATTGCACACTGAGCTTTTGGTATAGGTGTCCCGGGGCTAATAATCTACGAAGAAAGGAGGGGGAAGGACAGATCAACCAAAGATCCTACTCCTCTTAGAAAGGCGAATGAATCATTTTTCCTATTTTTCATTTTGTTTTAAGGCCCCATCGACGAAAGAACAAATCGGAAAATAGTAAATTTGATGAATATTCATTTTATACGGTCTCATCTTTATCACACTTCTTTGTCTTCCAAGTCAAAAATAGTTTCGTTCTAAACTCCTTTCTTTTTCCATTTAGCTTTTATTGTTTGTTTGGGTTTGTAACTATGTGACCACTGGAAGTGGAAGAGCTATTTGATGAGACTTCATCAGATGATTGTACAAGAAGGAACTAGATAGATTAGAGAGAAAAAAAGAACAGATAATAAAAAATGATAAATAAATAAAGGAATTTTGGGTTAGGTCAGCAATCCAAGTTTGGGGCGGTATGGATAAAAGAACTTCCTATGTTATACTATTCAATTCTCGACGACGAATTTATTTGATAGTTCAGATATTGTTATTCATGATATTGATCTGATTCAAGATCATCGAGAGGTAATATTCATTCATTGAATTTACAGGCCAAAGATTTATCATCTCTATGGGATTAAATCCCGAGTTATTGCGAAGTAAAAAACCGATGAGATTATGGAAGTAAATATTCTTGCATTTATTGCTACTGCACTATTTATTCTAGTTCCTACCGCTTTTCTACTTATCATTTATGTAAAAACAGTCAGTCAAAACGATTAATTATTAACTAATTTGAATGAAACTTGACTTCTGAGTTCTTAGCCAAAATTGACGAAATAAAATGAAAAAGATTCCAATTTCATGTCTTAAATGAAATGAGTGGACTAGAATCGGCAGTATTCTAATAGATAGATAGTATGGTAGAAAGAAATAGATGAATCTTTCTACCATACTATTTATTAGTTAGATTCTTGTTATAAAGCTGCCCCCTGGAATAAAATAAAGATAGAGGCTGCATTTGATATGGATCTATATATCAATCTACAATATTATCTTGATATATGCGAATATCAATTCCATATATGGGATTGACATAGCATCCAATTCCATTTATTTGCTATATCTATTTGTTCTGATCAATCTGAATTACTCCTATGTCTTATAGTTTGAATTACTATATTTTTGATTTCCAATATGAATCTCGGTATCTATTGAGAGAATCAAATCAATGAAGCAAAAGCGATAGATATAGGCATATTCAAAAAATCACGTAGTAATCTTTTTTTTAACATTCCCAAGAAGTAAACCATTGACAGTAGTTCCACGGGCATCGAAAAGGAAGAGTAAACCTCACTGATTTTTAACGCCTGAACCATGATATGAAATAAGTCGATAAAGTCTAAAAAAGTCTAAATCCAATTTCAAAAATTCGAAAGCGGTAAATGCGCAATATGTGACTCACCTGACGATCTTATTCTAAATAGTATCTCGTTAGACAACCACTATGTTTATATCCTTTCTTTCTCATACAAAGTGCGTATACACTTAACAAAACCACTTCTTCTTTGAACAGTAAAGAGAGAAACAAATAAAAAAAGGGTCCGGCCCTCCTCAGTATCACCTAGGAAGAGGCCATTAATTGGAATAGAAAATTTAGTAAGAATTAGGTTCGAATAAATTTCCTGGGATCCTTTTCCTTTCGAACTACAAACATGGGAATCGTTGAAATAGCTCTTTGATTGAAAGAGGATGATTCCTATAATACATTACTCCAGTCGAGTCCAATGGAATTTCAAAATGAAGATATTTTTATTTTGTTCCAAAGGTGTTGCAGAACCATCTAGAAAGCAATTGATATTGATACAGTTTGCTTCCTTAACTCAATTAGCAGAACCCCTAGAGTCCACTCCTTCCCCACACTACGAGTGAAAGGGAAAAAGTAAAGACTACCATTAAAGCAGCCCAAGCAAGACTTACTATATCCATATGAATTATGTCCCCTATCTCTATAAATATAAAGGAATTGTTCCATTATTCCTCACTAATACTAATAATAGTAGAATCAATGGCGCAGAGTCAAAAAGAACGAAGACTATTAATAAACCAATCCAATAAATTCGCTCATTTTATAAGAAATTTCTATATGATTTATAATCGGGAAAGATTAAACCCAAGCAAAATCCGCAGTAACATCTCAAGGGAATGTTACTAATGGAACATGTAGTAATAATAGGTCCTATTCTTTTTTTGTTGACCCTCATTTGAATTGATTGGATGCTTGAGCACTGAGATATTTTCGTGAGTTCCTCGTATATAATAAAGTATCTTCCGCCCCCTTCCACAACTATTTCGATTTCCTATCGGGCTCTCCAAGGTCCAGTCATTATACAATGGATTAATAATATAAAATTTTGATTTGTAGTAGAAGGTAATTGCGAAGTCTTGATAGCCCCTCGAGCATTCGAATATTTACTTGAAAGCTAAGCCTAAATATGCAATGCAAGGATATTTACAATTTTTTATAAAAACACCCAGACCAAAACAAGTATCAACAGTCTGCTTTCTCTGCTTCTGCTGGCGAATCATTCGGCGGGTTATATCAACAGAAGAAAAAAAGAGATTTCAAGTTTTTTGTTGATCAGGCGACACCCGGATTTGAACTGGGGAAAAAAGGATTTGCAGTCCTCTGCCTTACCACTCGGCCATGTCGCCAAAATGCTACAAATACAAAATAGATGAAAACTTTCCCGGATTACTGAACTGCTTTTTTATTGTACTTGCACCTTGAGTTCTGTTTTCCTTAATTTTTCCTAAAAGTCAAAGAAATCCTAATCCTTCTTCCCTTTTGATTGGGTTTGATTCATCCTTTCAATTTCGATTGAGTCTATCTCAAAATTCATAATGTTCAAAACTTTCTCTTACCTTTCTATTGAAAAATCAAATGTGGATTTTCAGTCGCAAAATACAAAATTCAACTTTCTGAAAATAGGACCCAGTAACTATTGCCTTAGAATGCATGAATGATTCTTGGATTTGAATCTCCAAATTTTGGTTTCCTAATGACATAAGAAAATACAACTTGATATATGATATATAACTAATCAGTTCAGTATGGATTTTTTCAATCAAAAAATCCTTCTCAATTTGAATTATTAATATTAATTATAACAACAATTATCAGTATATGTAAACCCCCCAAGATAAATTGTTAGACGGATATATATTATTTATATATGTTCCCGATATAGAATTATCAGATATCAGAAAAGTATCATACTTCAATTTGAATTTTGAATTGAATAGAAAATTGAAATTATGTTTTCGGAGAGCACAACCTGTGTTGCCCCGAATAGAACATAAAACGACAATAAAACAATAAAAGAGAAGAAAGACAGATATTATAGATATCTCCACACGTGTTTAAGCCATACAAACCTTCTTTTCTTATACACTTCACAATCGTATTCTACTAAAAAATCCGTAAACAAAATATCTCTCTTCTCTGCGAATCATTTTTTGAACAATGAAATCTATAACATAAAGGGGGGGTAAATGCTAAAAAACCGATTCTAATTCTATATATTCTTTCTGATTTTTATGCCTTTATCTCAGCGAAAAGATCAAATGTCCAATCCATTTATTTTTCTGGTATTCAAGCAGGTTGGAATATGTATTATCATAATAATGGTAGAAATGGAATCATTTTTCTTTTTATATTCTATACAAAATCCTATAACTTCATTAATAAGTCTAAGTAGCAGAAGTAGGTTTCTAGGGATGTTTTATCAATTTCTTTCCATTTG